CTATTTCTCCAAGTAAAGCTCTTCGCATCGCAATGCCTATGGTGTCGGCTTGACCTTTCATAAGTGGAGACAAAAGAAAGCGTCCATAATAAAGACGCTTACTGTCTGTCCTTGATTCAACACACTTCCACTGTAGTGTCCGAGTAGATACTGTTACTTTCTCTCGAACCATAGTAATATAATATTATTCGATCGAATCGTTTATTTCTCTTGAAATTTCTTTAATATTTTTTTTATACACGTCTTTTTTTAGGAGGTCTACAGCCATTATGTGGCATAGGAGTTACATCCCGTACGAAAGTTAATAGTATACCACTTCGACGAATAGCCCGTAATGCTGCATCTCTTCCGAGACCGGGGCCTTTTATCATGACTTCTGCTCGTTGCATACCTTGATCGACTACTGTACGAATAGCATTTCCAGCTGCCGTTTGGGCAGCAAAAGGTGTCCCTCTTCTTGTACCTTTAAATCCACAAGTACCAGCCGAAGACCAAGAAACCACCCGGCCTCTTACATCTGTAACAGTCACAATGGTATTATTGAAACTTGCTTGAACATGAATAACTCCCTTTGGTATTCTACGTGTATTCTTACGTGAACCAATACGCCCATTCCTACGCGAACCTACTTTTGGTATAGTTTTTGCCATATTTTATCATCTCATAAATATGAGTCATATAGATATATGGATATATCCATTTCTTGTCAAAACAAATATTTTTTTTTATTTGTACATCGGGTCTTTTAGAGAGTTTTTTTTTACATTATCCTTGTCTTTGTTTATGTCTCGGGTTGGAACAAATTACTATAATTCGCCCCCGTCTACGAATTAGTCGACATTTTTCACAAATTTTACGAACAGAAGCTCTTATTTTCATATTTTTAATTCCTTAAACTTAATTTTAAATCGACTTCTTGGAAGAAAATGAGTTTCTTGAAATTTTGAATTTCGGATCGTATTCCCACGGAAACTCATGTTAAAGTTGAAAAACCACCGAATCCCTCGAATATTTGGTGGGGCGTTCCTAAATCATACGCCCTCTGGCAGATATAAGAAGGATTACCATATATAACACAAAATTTCTCCGCCTATTCCTTTTAGTCGAGCCTCTCGATCTGTCATTATACCTTGAGAAGTAGAAAGAATTACAACTCCCATTCCGCCTAAAATTCTAGGAATTCTTTGATAGTTAGAATAGATTCGTAGACCAGGTCGACTGATCCGTTTTAAATTTAAAATATTTCTATAGGGCCCTTTTCTATTTCTTGTATGGCGCAGGGTTAAAACCAAAAAGGATTTGTCGCTTTCTCGATGTTTCCTCACATTTTCGATAAAACCTTCTCGTAAAAGTATTTTTACAATGTTTTCGGTGATATTAGTAGATGCTATTCGAACGACTCTTTTTCTATCCATATCCGCATTGCGTATAGAGGTTAATATGTCAGCAATAGTGTCCCTACTCATGATGGACTAAAATTCTTGTTGCCCCCAAATTTGTATATAATCAACATGTTTTTTTTTTACTTATTTTTTTTCATAAAAAAAAATTATATTATTAAATTAAAGGTATATGCGTGAAACACAATCTACTAAATAAATTTGAATCTATTTCTTTCCAATACCCTACTATAACTATATCGTAGTCTCATCTTAAATTTTAAGACTATTATAATACCTCGGGCGCTAATGAAACTATTTTAGTAAAATTTAAATGCCTCAATTCCCGTGCGATCGCACCAAAAACGCGAGTTCCTTTAGGATTTCCTTCTTGATCAATGACAACTGCGGCATTGTCATCATATCGTATTAGCATACCGTTGTCGCGTTTAAGTTCTTTGCAGGTACGTACAATTACAGCTCTGACCACTTCTGATCGTTCTAGGGGCATATTTGGTACTGCTTCTTTAATCACAGCAACAATAACATCACCGATATAAGCATATCGGCGATTACTAGCTCCTATGATTCGAATACACATCAATTCTCGAGCCCCACTGTTATCTGCTACATTCAAATGTGTCTGGGGTTGAATCATTTTTTTATTTGTTCTTTCAATGCAAAGGGCGAAGAAAAAAAAAAGAAATATTTTTTGTCAAAAAAGAAAAAAAGAAACCTTGCATTTTTCATTCCCAGGATTTTTTTTCTTTGATTCTACATTCTTATCCCAAAATAATAAATTGAGTTTTGATAGGCATTTTTGATGCTGCTATTGAAATTGCTTTTCTGGCTATATTTTCTGCGACTCCACCCATTTCATAAAGTATTCGTCCTGGTTTAACAACAGCTACCCAATATTCAGGAGAGCCTTTACCCGAACCCATACGTGTTTCTGTGGGTCTTACTGTAACTGGTTTGTCGGGAAATATACGTACCCATATTTTTCCACCACGACGCGCATTTCGTGTCATTGCCCGGCGCCCCGCTTCTATTTGTCTAGATGTGATCCAAGCGGGTTCAAGCGCTTGAAGAGCATATTTCCCGAAACTAATATGATTACC